TAAGTCTTCTTATTTTATTCTTACATGTTAATAACATTCTCTTGATACTCCCCCAAAAAATGTCACTATATATTTTGCTTGTGCTTAATCTTTCCCGATTCAATTAGAAATCATCTAAAAGAACTTGTTATAAGTGAATTTATTGCAGTCTTTCATGAATGGTTTTGTGTCCGAATCCTTTTTTTTTGACTCTGCGCCAGTAATTTCACTATAATTATATTATTAGTGAACAATAATGGAAAAATTCCTTCAGATTCTATTCGTTTCATATTCATAGAGATAGGGGACATAATTCACATGGATATAGTAAGTCTCGCTTGGGCTGCTTTAATGGTAGTCTTTACATTTTCCCTTTCACTCGTAGTATGGGGAAGAAGTGGACTCTAGAGGTATTACTAATTTAATAATTGGATTGAGGAATCAAACTGTATCAATTTTTTTCTAGATGGTTTTGCAAAACCTTTTATTTGAAATTCACTATAATTAATTAATATTAATTAATTTAATTAATTTTTATTAGTCTTCATTTAGATTTAGAAATTTTTTGGTTCTAATGTAGTAATGTATTCTATGACTAATATAGATGAATAATACCTTTTCAATCAAAATCAAACAAATATTTCAATAATTCCCATTTTCGTATTCCGAGAATCTAAAGGATACGGATGGTAGACAATTTTTTAAAAAGAAATAAAAAATTCTTTCTCAATTTTCTATTTAGATGAACCGTTTCTTACCAGAGTTATATATGGACAATGCGGGGCAAGGGAACCCCACCCCTTTTTTTGTTTTTTTTTTTTCATTTTCTTTTATTTCCTCCTTTCCTGTTCAAATGGAAAAGAAAGTAGTTCTTTTTTTTCATAAGATCTTGTCTTGGTCTAGTCACATATTGCGCACTTACTTATTTTAGCAATTTGATTTAGGCTATGTTTTATTTAACTCATTTCATACCATGGATCAAAGGTTAAAAAATCGGTAAGGTATACTTTCGAAACGAAATACGAAGAAGTTACTATAGAACTCTTTTGATCATCTGTTAACTCTTCAATCAATTACTTCTTTGAAATGTAAAAAAAGAGATTATTTGATTTTTTTTATTAATATATATTCCATTTTTCTTTCCTTCATGGATTTGATTCTTTTTTGATGGATACCGAGATTCATATAGAAACTAATAAGAAATCCGGGAATGAAAAAATCACAAGACAAGTAAAGTCTTGCAATTTTTTCAGATTGAAATCAAGACAACTAAAATGGATCAAACAAAGAAAAAAAAATTGAGATAGGACGGCCATTACATATATCTAATTGATATCGACATCTATGAAGATAGATATTGTAAATTGATTTCTATTAAGTTTGGATCTTTATACATTACAACTTTATACATTCCTAACATTCCTAAAATTAGAATAGTATAGTATGATAGAAAGAAATATCTGAATCTTTCTACCATACTATACTAATGACGAGAAGTCAAGTTTTATTCAAATTAATCGCCTTGGCTGATTGTTTTTACATATATTATAAGTAAAAAAGCAGTAGGAACTAGAATGAACAGCGCAGTAGCAATAAATGCGAGAATATTTACTTCCATAATTTCATTGTTTTTTTTACTTCGCAATAACTCGGGATTTAATCCCATAGAGATGAAAAGTTTTTCACTTGTAAATTCAATGCGATGAATTACATTTCAATGACATCGAATCGGATCAATATCATGAATAAGAATATCTAAGCTATCAAATCGATTCACCGTCGAGAATTGAATAGTATAACATAGGAAAATATTTTATTCACACCCAATAAAAAATTTGTGATTCCTGGTCCAAGCAAAAGAATTCGTTTCCTTTATTGATATTGTTATTCTTTTCCACTCTTTCTTTTTCTCCACTCTTTCTTTTCTATAACCCACTGCCTCCTTGTACAATCATCTAATGAAGTATCATCTGACTGCTTTTCCACTCCCAATGTTTACAAAAAAACAAAAAACCAAGCAAAAAAGAGAAAAAATTCCATTTATACATATAAATATGTGCTCCCGATAAAAATAACAAAGATATGACACTCTATTCTATTAATGGACGGACCGGGGAAATCGAAAAAAGGGCTCCGGTATAGTATCTTTTTGAATCCTGAATGTGCTGAGTGCTGCCAATAATGTTAGAAATTCACATATCTTTCTCTGTCATCAATAGGCACGGGTTGAAGTACTGGAAATTCCCATATTTTTTTTTGATCAGAAATGCGAAAAAAAAAATATTGTGAGAATTCAATTCTGCCATTTGCGTCCCCTTTCACAGAAAAGGGAGGGACGAATTGATGTATTTTTTTTATTGGATCCGTCGGGTCGGGACTGACGGGGCTCGAACCCGCAGCTTCCGCCTTGACAGGGCGGTGCTCTGACCAGTTGAACTACAATCCCATGGAAATAAAAAAAGTGCGCAGCATACACATATTCTATTCTTAATATAGAATTCAAGCCATTTTTTATTTAGAT